ATAAGAACTAAGCGCGCATAATTCAGCAATTGCTGTTTGTTCTCCTAATTGATTGCAATTAAACTCGGCTCAATCCTTTTTTTTTTTTAGGAAAAGGATTGGGCCGAATAAAGAATAAGTCTCCTATACTATCTATTTGTATAGATCTTTCATATGTACAGATCTTACCTATATAAACAAGATCTAAATACAAGATTAACTATGAAATTGAAGAATAAAAAATGCAAGAGTTCTTTTCTTTATTGTTGGATCCTTAATTATGGACCTTGAGGTTGGTGTAGATCGTTTTTTATCCCGCAGTTTCGGGCCGTAGATCAAGCCAAGGAGGGCTTCTCCTACTCACACCCTTTATATTGTCTGTTTCATTTCATGTTGCAATAGAAATTTCTTATTCGATTATACGATACTAGATTCTACGAGAATAAATTCTTCATTTATTTATTATTTCGTAGTATTTATTATTTCTATAGTATAGGAAGAAACAGCTATTTATCTTTTCGATGATAATTTTTTTTTGTACATGACATGAGAGAAACTTGTCTCTTTATATTTTAAATTGACCAAAAGATTCTATCATAATATATATATTTATATAAGTGATACCTCGGATTTCCCCAAAAGAGAATTATTTATTTCAATACTCACTCGTTGTTAGTTAACAATTCTAATGATTAGATTATATGCTTAATTCTAATAGGAAATAAATATAGTAAAATGATTATTCATCGAATGACTATTCATCTATTCTATTTTCATTAAATAGAATAAGGAGCAGGAAAACTCTATGCAAAAATGGTGGTTAAATTCGATGTTGTTTAAGGGGAAGTTAAAACATAAGTGTGAGCTAACTAAATCAATGATATATCCGTTTCTTCAAATGGGTATTATTCCTGGTGCTTGGCATCCCGGTGGAAGTGAAGAAAAAGATACGGAAAAAAACATTTCTAGGTGGAGTGATAGTAATAGGTATAGTTTCAATGATATTGATATAAGGAATATTTGGAGTTTGATCTCTGATAACACTTTTTTGGTTAGGGACAGCAATGGTGATAGTTATTCTGTATATTTTGACATTGAAAATCATATTTTTGAGATTGACAATAATAGTTTTTTTCTGAGCGAATTCAAAACTTTTTTTTCCAGTTATTTGAATAGTCGGTCTAAGAGTAACAATCACGACTATTATCATTACATGTATGATACTAAATCTGGTTGGAGTAATCACATTAATAGTTGTATTGATAGTTATCTTCGTTTTGAAATCAGTATTCATAGTTACATTTTAGGTGATACCGAAAATTACAGTAACAGTTACATTTCTAGTTTCATTTGTAGTGAAGACATAAGCAATAGTGAAAATGGAAATTCTAGTATAGGAGCTGATGGTAACAGCCGCGATTTCAATATAAGAGGAAGATCTAATGATTTTGATATAAATAAAAAATACAAAAATTTATGGGTTCAGTGCGAAAATTGTTATGGATTAAATTATAAAAAATTTTTTAGATCAAAAATGAATATTTGTGAGCAGTGTGGATATCATTTGAAAATGAGCAGTTCAGATAGAATCGAACTTTTGATTGACCCGGGCACTTGGGATCCTATGGACGAAGATATGGTCTCCGTGGACCCCATTGAATTTCATTCAGAGGAGGAACCTTATAAAGATCGTATTGATTCTTATCAACAAAGAACAGGTTTAACTGAAGCTGTTCAAACAGGCATAGGTCAATTAAATGGTATTCCCATAGCAATTGGGGTTATGGATTTTCAGTTTTTGGGGGGTAGTATGGGATCCGTAGTAGGCGAGAAAATCACTCGTTTGATCGAGTATGCTACTAATCGATCTCTACCTGTTATTATTGTGTGTGCTTCCGGAGGAGCACGTATGCAAGAAGGAAGTTTGAGCTTGATGCAAATGGCTAAAATATCTTCTGCTTCATATAATTATCAATCAAATAAAAAGTTATTCTATGTATCAATCCTTACATCCCCTACAACTGGTGGAGTAACGGCCAGTTTTGGTATGTTGGGAGATGTCATTATTGCTGAACCTAACGCGTACATTGCTTTCGCAGGTAAAAGAGTAATTGAACAAACATTGAATAAAACAGTACCCGACGGTTCACAAGCAGCTGAGTATTTATTCCATAAGGGCTTATTCGACCCAATCATACCGCGTAATCTTTTAAAAGGCGTTCTGAGTGAGTTATTTCAGCTACACGGTTTTTTTCCTTTGAAAAATAGATATATATAATATAGAATAATATAGAAATAAAACGAAAATATTAAAATCTAGAAAAAATAGAAGTGATTTCTATGTCTTGCCTACCAAGAACTTCCATTTTTTATTAGAAATCTAATCCCTTTTTGTTGGGTTGAATTAGTTTAGTTAGAGTCGCGAACTTATAATAAAAATAAACTCTTTATCTTTAATAAAAAAAACTCTTTATTTTATTAGTAAGATAGAAAGAAAGGACGGGAGAATTCATAAAATTTCGTAAACTTAAAGTGGGTTGTCATACATATTCATGTAGAAAGATGAATAGGTACACTAAATTTGCATTTAGTTCTCATTCCTTGCACTTATTAAGTACTTAATATTATTTATCTTAATATTATTTATAATAATTATAATATAATAGATATACTTATGATATCTTTATATTTATAATAGATACAAATATTAAAATAATAGATACAAATATTAAATTGAGGTACCCGTTCTATGACAGATCTTTACTTACCTTCTTTTTTTGTCCCTTTAGTAGGCCTAGTATTTCCGGCGATTGCAATGTCTTCTTTATTTCTTCATGTACAAAAAAATAAGATTATCTAGACCTGATGGAGCCAACCAGATATTTTTTTTGGTACAGATATTTGTTTAGTGTAATGCGGTATGATATGTGCCTTTCTTTTTTCTGAATACAAATGAAAGAACTGTTATGCATGCGGATACATGATATCCGTATAAATCCATGTATATACGGGTTATAAAAACGATCGGAAAATATTTTTATAATAGAAAGTCAATGTATCTAACCAATTACTCCTAAGGGTTCATATCAGAATAGTTTTAGTTGATGAAAGTTACTTTGGCATCAAGAAAAGTAAAGTCAATTTTTTTTTTCTGAATTCCAATCGAATGCAATCGGATCTAGTATAGTATGAACTGGCGATCAGAACATATATGGATAGAACTTATAACAGGGTCTCGAAAAGCAAGTAATTTTTTCTGGGCCTTTATTCTTTTTTTAGGTTCACTAGGATTTTTAGTGGTTGGAATTTCTAGTTATCTTGGTAGGAATCTGATACCTGGATTTCCTTCTCAACAAATTATTTTTTTTCCACAAGGGATCGTGATGTCGTTCTATGGGATCGCGGGTTTATTCATTAGTTCCTATTTGTGGTGCACAATATCGTGGAATGTAGGTAGTGGTTATGATCGATTCGATAGAAAAGAAGGAATAATGTGTATTTTTCGTTGGGGATTCCCCGGAATAAATCGTCGCATTTTCCTTCGCTTCTTTATGAAAGATATCCAATCAATCAGAATGGAGGTTAAAGAGGGTCTTTTTCCTCGTCGTATTCTTTATATGGAAATCAGAGGCCAAGGAACCATCCCCTTAACTCGTACTGATGAGAATTTGACTCCACGAGAAATTGAACAAAAAGCTGCCGAATTGGCCTATTTCCTGCGCGTACCAATTGAAGTTTTTTGAATTTTTATCAAAAGGAACAAATTCATTCGGATTTATCCAATTGAGATATTCGGAAATCCCATTTACTTAGAATTTACTTATTCTATTATAAATATATATATTTCATTCGAAACGGGATCCTTAATTCTATTTCTATATTCTTTTTTCTAGATCTAAGGACTACATTTTTACAAAAAACTGGGAATAGATCCATAGATTCGATACCTTGTTATAGAACTCGTGCTTTAGAGAAATATAAGATCAGATAAAGTTGACAAATGAAGCAGTTCATTAACAATTCACAGAAAAAAAAATGAAAAAAAAGAAAGCATTGGCTTCCCTCGCGTATCTTGCATCTATAATATTTTTGCCCTGGTGGATCTCTCTCTCATTTCAAAAAAGTCTGGAACCTTGGATTATTCATTGGTGGAATACTAGGCAATCCGAAAATTTTTTGAATGATATTCAAGAGAAAAATGTTTTAGAAAAATTCCTAGAATTAGAAGAACTATTCTTGTTGGATGAAATGATAAAAGAATATCCAGAGACACATATAAAAAAGCTTAGTATAGGAATACACAAAGAAACGATACAATTGGTCAAAACACATAATGAATATCATCTCCATATCATTTTGCATTTGTCGACAAATATAATCTGTTTTACTATTCTAAGTGGTTATTTTATTCTGGGTAATGAAGAACTTGTTATTCTGAATTCTTGGATTCAGGAATTCTTCTATAACTTAAGTGACACAATAAAAGCTTTTTCTATTCTTTTAGTTACTGATTTATGGATTGGATTTCACTCAACCCATGGTTGGGAACTAATGATTGGTTCGATCTACAATGATTTTGGATTGGCTCATAATGAGCAAATTATATCTGGTCTTGTTTCCACTTTTCCAGTTATTCTAGATACAATTGTGAAATATTGGATCTTCCGTTTTTTAAATCGCGTATCTCCTTCGCTTGTAGTCATTTATCATTCAATGAATGAATGATAAACTTATTTGATTTCCTGATATCAAATAAGTTTTTTCACGTAAAAAAAGGGCATTTTTTTTTTTCTCATTCTTTATACTTTTCAAGGCCTTCGTCCTGTTTTCGTCGAATTTTTTCAGTACAATGGCAGACTCGTGGATAGGGAACTATACTAGCTACCTATCTAATTTATTGTAGAAATTCCAGGATCAATGATTGGATCATGCAAAATAGAAATACTTTTTCTTGGGTAAAGGAACAGATGACTCAATTTATTTCTGTATCGATCATGATATATGTAATAACTCGAGCATCTATTTCAAATGCGTATCCCATTTTTGCGCAGAAAAGTTATGAAAATCCACGAGAAGCAACCGGGCGAATTGTATGCGCCAATTGCCATTTAGCTAATAAGCCTGTGGATATTGAAGTTCCACAAGCTGTACTTCCTGATACTGTATTTGAAGCAGTTGTTCGAATTCCTTATGATATGCAAGTGAAACAAGTCCTTGCTAATGGTAAAAAAGGATCTTTGAACGTGGGGGCTGTTCTTATTTTACCCGAGGGATTCGAATTAGCCCCCACCGATCGTATTTCTCCCGAGGTGAAAGAAAAGATAGGAAATCTGTCTTTTCTGAGTTATCGTCCTAATAAAAGAAATATTCTTGTGATAGGTCCTGTTCCAGGTCAAAAATATAGTGAAATCGTCTTTCCCATTCTTTCCCCCGACCCTGCTACAAAGAAAGACGTTAACTTCTTAAAATATCCTATATATGTAGGTGGGAACAGGGGAAGGGGTCAGATTTATCCTGATGGGAGCAAGAGTAACAATACAGTCTATAATGCTACATCCGCGGGTATAGTAAGCAAAATAGTACGTAAAGAAAAGGGGGGATATGAAATAACCATAGTTGATGCATCGGATGGTCACCAAGCGGTTGATATTATACCTCCAGGGCCAGAACTTCTTGTTTCAGAGGGTGAATCTATCAAGCTTGATCAACCATTAACAAGTAATCCTAATGTAGGGGGGTTTGGTCAGGGAGATGCAGAAATAGTGCTTCAAGATCCATTACGCGTCCAAGGCCTTTTGTTCTTCTTGGCATCTGTTATTTTGGCACAAATTTTTTTGGTTCTTAAAAAGAAACAGTTTGAAAAAGTTCAATTATATGAAATGAATTTCTAGATCCAGAAATTCCTTACCATCAAGTTGATAAAAAGCGCCGAATTCTTGTTGATCAAAAAAATGAAATATGTATTTCTGTAAACTTCCTTAAACCTACTTTGCTTTGTTTTTTGTTTCGAGTATTTTTGCGAGATCTATGGAATTCATTACTTGTATTCCATTTTTACCTTTTTAGTACTAGGCACTAGCCAATAGGTATACAAAAACAAAGGAAGAAGATACAAGACAAGGACTGAATAAATGAAATGAAAGGAACAGGCACCTCTAGGAAGGATTATAAGTCTTCCTAATCTTCTATTCGACACAAGAAAAGGTAGAACTTCTTTTTCTTGTGTCGTCTTGTATCGAAATAATAATGCTTTTTCTCTTGTTCACCAAAGATTAATATTTCTTCTTTATCCGGATATATCGGAAATCTTTTGTTTAGATTCATACATTCATTATTTTAAATAAATAAAAACATAAGAAATAAGAAGTAGTAGACAAACAAAAAGTTTTAGAGGGGAGTCATTCATTGAGTAAATGAGTAAATGGAGCTTCTTCTTCTATTATTCAATTAACTTCCACTTTTCATTTATATTATTTATTTTTCAATATTACTAAAAATTTACTTGTTTGGTTGAAAAGCGGCGCGGATTATAATCTATTTTTACACATACCTAAATGCTTATTTTTTATTTTATCTTTTTTTTCTATTTTATATACAATAAGTTTGTATTTGTTTACTATAAGAAATGTAGAAATGATTTACAGAATATCTCATCCATTTAAATTATCCATATGATATTGGATTACCTCAAAAATAGATTGATTCCTTCTTTCTTGTTGCTTCGTAAGATAAGAGTTAATGAGCGCCAGAGCCTCTATTATATATAAATCAATCAATAGAAAAAGCTTCTATTCCATTGTGCAAAAACATCATAAGAAACAAAAGAATAGAGTGGTTTGAAAGATCAGAGCAACAGATCTATTTTAGCATTTATACCAATAGAAAATTTTAATTATTTAGAGAATTTTAAAATTTGTATGTTATGGAATAGACCAAAGTCTCCTGCCGCTCTAAGAATAAGAAAAGAGTAAGAACTCGGCGGTACCTTACCCCCTTTTTTGGCAAGGTACCGCTGCGTTCTTACTTTTTCATGTCTACAATTCGGTTCATTCGATTACTACAGAGATGAACCCAACCCAGAATATGAACCGTAAAAGAAAACACCTACTAAACCGATCACAAGAATACCAGCTACAGTACCTATTAGCCAAAGAGGAATCCTTCCAGTAGTATCGGCCATTTCCCCCACTTTCCTCCACATTTCATCAAGTGGTCATACTATAGACAAAAACAGTCATGGATAATTATGAAGATGATATCCTTCCGAATGGGATAAGAGAATTCCTACTACTCTCTTTCTTTCTCTCAATTGAAGAAATAATTGGAAAATAAAACAGCAAGTACAAAAATGAGTAATAAACCCCAGTATAGACTGGTACGATTCAATTCAACATTTTGTTCATTCGGGTTTGATTGTGTCATAGCTCTATAATTCGAATTTGGTTTATCGTTGGATGAATTGCATTGCTGATATTGATCCCAAAAAAGAAACGGTAGGTACAGCTAGTCCGTGAATAGCTA